TTTGAGAAGGGTGTGATACCACCACCTATCAGGCCCGACGAGCGGTCCACGGAGCTGCATCCCTACTCACCTGGTCCATGCACATCGCTCTCTCCAGGAGGTTGGCCGCCTATCCTAGATCTTCCCATTTTCAAGAAGATCCCGGGCTCGATCTGGTTTAGTATCAAGGTGATTCTGTTTCCGTTCCTATATATATGGGTCCGTGCAGCATTTCCACGATATCGTTATGATCAATTAATGGGACTTGGCCGGAAAGTGTTCTTGCCTCTATCATTAGCTCGGGTAGTCCCCGTTTCTGGTGTTTCAGTCACCTTTCAATGGCTCCCTTAATTATGCGCGAGGAATTTTCCTCTGGAAGCGGGCTAGTCCCCGAAAATGCTCGTTAAAGTTGGGGCTAAAAGATGGACAGAAAAACGTATGGGCGGGTCACCATCTTATTAAGAGTTGATCGTTGCATTACTGTGAGATGCCCAAAGACTCCCATGCCTTTCTTGGTTGGACCAACCAGATTTCCTCTTAGTCTTTCTGTTAGAGCAAGAAGCGGAACTACAAGTGAATCTTAATCATTATGGATAACCAACTTGTACTTTATGGGAATCCCACTCCCGGGGATTTACATTTTATGCTGGACGATGAGAGTATGTCTTTCTCGTCAAGTACCTCTTCGACTAGGTCTGACGCGCAAAGCGCTCCACCTGAGTGTGAGCAAATATTTGAGGCGCTCTGTTCGGAATACACCAAGTGGGTGTCGAGGTCCGATAAGCAATTACCCCCGGAATGGAACATGCCGGACCTTGTTCAGACGGTGATGGGAGAGGAAGCGATTCACATGCCAGGCTTTCTGGCGGATTCATACTATGATATAATGTTACATGGGTCGAATAGTTGGTTATGTCAGGATATTTTTAAGTTTCTTGATCTAATCAACTATGTCTTCTAGTTTTGTCATATGCATGCCAGAAAGATGCTATTTGCTGCTATTCCATCTATTTGTGCATTAAGTTCGAAGAATATGCTACCTCTGAACGGAAGGGCCCCCGTTATGTAGTTTTTTTTCGCTGAATAAATGAGAGAGAGAGGGCGGGTGGGTCTCTTCTCATTGGGCCCGCTAGGATTATTGAGTGGCGCACACCAGTGAGGTTTTATTTCCTTGTTGGGTGTAGCGGGTATCTCGATGTCAAGGCAGGGAATGGAATGTTTTGAGGCTAATAGGGCCTTTGGTGCCTTGCGAAGAGAAAGACCTTGAGTCTAAAACCATAGTATGGAAGGGGTCCAACGATCTTCTTTGGTTTGGCGCCTAGAGATGGGTTTGGGTGGAGGTGGAGTTTTGAAGGTTTTTCGGGGTGCCCTGGTTGTGATAAAAGGGAAGTTGATTAACGGTCTCTACCATCTTCAGGGAAGCACTATTCTTGGTAGTGCTAATGTGTCATCTACAGTAGATTCAGATGCTGCTTCTACCCAGTTATGGCATATGTGTATCGGGCATATGAGTGAGAGGGGCAAGGGGAAAGAGTGGGTGGCCCCTTACGCGCTTTTTTAGGAGGAGTCCCGTGTAGTTGGATGGAAGGGAAGGGACTGTCTTGTATCCGCTCTAATCCTTGACGCTCTTAATGTCCAGATAAAGGTTTCCGAGCTACTAAGAACCTAACAGAACTTTTAAAAAGAGAGTTTCTTTTTCACACAATTGTTTTTCGGTGGAGGGTGAAGACCTTATTGACCGATCGACTGAAAGAAGAGGAATTGAAATAGGTTCGACCAGCGAGAAAAGAAAGAAGAGTACTATGTCAGCTGAACAAAAACGGATTCGATCTACTTTCTATACTATACGAAATTTTTTATTGTTCAGCAACAGAATCAGTAAGACAATCGGTCTTCCCTCTCCTGTCTTTGAGGAATTCCACGTGCAAGAGGGTCTACTCTCATTGTTGAGGTACCCCCGTTCACTCCGAGGCCATTCAACGGCCATTCCACGAGGTAAGCCCGCTAACCCCGAAAGTCATTGTCTCCTGGTTCGTTCTTCCTGTGGATTCCCTACCAATCTAAGTAAATAAGGGTTCTCGAACCCCGTCTCTCCCGCCATTGAGGTAAGCGCGGCTATCCCGATCTGGCTAACCATTCAAAGATTTCCCTCGGGTAATTTTTGGCAGGCGCTCTCCGAGCCCTGTGCTTTCCTGTATGTGAGGAAGGGGAGTTATTCTGTTTATGGAAATAAGAGATGCATACACGAAGCAGAAAGTCAGAGATGAACCGGAACTAATAGATGCAGGTTGCGAAGCAATTGCCACAGACTCTCATTCGTTCCACTAGGAAGAAGACTTGCTCCTTCTGAGCCAGGATCAAACTCCTCTATGCGTTTTCCTTCTCCCTATCTTTTCTTTACGCATAGCCTGACCTTAGAGACTGACTCCCCGATGCCATAAATCGACTTAGCTGACTGAGCTCCTCCGCTCCAACTCGACTAGCTACTTGGATTTAAACGAGGGTTTCAGACTGACGCTACTCGTTTAGCTTTTCTTTACACTGAGGCGCTTATTTATCAGCCGTAGTAACGGAAACTACCAGCATCGGTAACTCGTAACTCACTTCATTCGGTCGCCCACCTGGGCTATCCTCACTACACTCCCAATCCTGCAACTGACGCTAAACTAAGCCTTGAAAGAACTAGACTGAGCTGCTTCCTTAGGTTTCACTCCAGGTTGAACTCATCTCTTCCCAGGGCTCTCTTCACTTCAAATAGGAAGTACTAGGCCTAGCTTTCTTTGCTTGACACATAGGTAGTCACCACCCTTATAAACTATAGGTCCTCGAACCCTTGACTTGGAAACTACTCGCCTTAGAAGTCACCACCCTTTCCCTCGCAGCAGAGGTTCTGCAAGAAAGGAGATGCACTAGCTACTTTACTTGGATTTACTTGGCTTTATTTAAGAAGATAATACGGATTTCCGACTCGAACTCCAGGTTTAGCTTTCCCTTTAGACTTTGCTGACTTGGAAGCCGGTAAATCCACAGCAGACTGAATTAGCAGATGCGGGAACTACTTCCCTTTAGGTTTTCAGTCCATAGCTCTTTCATTTAGAACATAGGCCCAGAGGCCTAGCAGAATGCGAGAAATACAATTAGAGGAAATAGCGAATAACATTCGTTCGCCGACCTCGGCTCCATTCAACAAAGAAGAGTAACAGAAGGCGCTCTTTGCTATACAAATAGGCCCAGCTGAACTGACTTAACTGAAGAAGACAGAGAAGCAGGAGTTGATCTTTACACATCGGTAGTGTCGCTACCACTGCAGGAAGAAAGAAAGCGGATATCTCGCGGGTAACATAGCGTTTCGCTTCCCTCTTAGCATCGGTCACTCCCTGAAGCAGTAACGGGTAACTAGCCCTCCGGTCAGTCCTTGGTTTCTTTCTTCCGGGTCACTGCCCATTCAACAAAATTGGCAACTTGCGTTTCTTCTTTGATCTCAAGCAGACTGAACTCCCCGCATCACTAGCCTAGCAGCAGGGTGGTCGTAGATCAGCTCTTTACGATCCAAGAGAATCTTTCTGTTCCCAATAAGATGGCTCGGTAACAGATCGCTTATCAACCAGACATTTAGAGCTACTGGGGACTACATGAACTCCAGCTTAAGACTAAAAGCTAGTAGTGAGACCTCTATTCTATTCTGCCTCCCTATCCTATCTAGTAAGATCTGAAATGCGATTAGTTACCAGGCACTCTTACTAAATAGAGATAGGGAACGGAGAGGTGTCTGTCAGCTCCCGATGCTAGATCACTCAACGATGAGTCATCGATCCTGCTGCTAGAAAGAAAGAAAGTAGATGAAGTTTTTGTTTGGCATTAGCAGCGGAAACATCGCATTGGGCTGTTAGTCCTTATGCCCCTTAACATTACAGTAAGGAAATGAAGCTACATACTATTGGAAAGAGATGGCTAGATCTAATTTGTTTTAATGCATTCTAGTGATCTTCGACCACCCTAAAGACAGCAGGAAGATGTAACAGGTGGAGAGATTGATAGTACGAAAGAGGATAGTCCTAACCTAACCTCCTAATACATCCTATTTCCCGATGCCGGTAAAGCGGTTGTAAGATGCACTTCTTGCTGGGATTCTTGATTCAAAGATAGTTCAAGAAAAGAAGCTCGAGATAGGAAAGCATCAAACAAAGGAAGAAAAGAGTTGGCTTTTTTGGCCCAACAAAAGCCTTAGGACAAAAAGAAGGGGAAAGAGAGATCGGGAGAATCAGAGTGGGCCGGTCTCGTACTTGAAGAGGTTATACGACAAGAGGGGGTTATACAAGAAGGAAGAGAAAATGATTGACCAAGGCCCCCCTTTCGACGATGGAATTTGTCCAAGGGCAAGACTCGAACTAAAGTAAAAACTTTTTATTTGAACCCCTTTCCCTATGGTCAAGCTGTTTCACCCCTCCAATTGAAAGCTTCAGCAGGGCTTAGGCTTACTAATAGGCTATAAAGTAAAGTGACTCTCGTTGTAGTATAGACTTTGGGAGTGGATTCTCCTGCATTTCCTGAAGAATCTCAGGATTAAAAACCACTCCCCCTTGCTGCCCCTATGGTCATTAGTCAAGATGATGACGAGGAAGCAATCAAAGCAGAACCGTAAACTCGCCTAATCCTTTCTATCTAGTAGGAAGGCTGTTGGTCACAAAGAAGTCGTGGATTTGCTTTTTTTCTCGACTGGAAGAGCTGCCGGAACTTCCCTCCCAAGGCGACTCTTTGTAGAATCCTTTTATAAAGGGATCCGAAGCCCGGGTGAGCCTAGACGAAATAATGGCTCTTGTAGAAGCGCGTAAGGGAAAAAGGGCTCCCTTGGTGAAAGGAAGGAAGGGAAGGGCTGTTCTGACGAGTCCTCGGCAAGAACTTATGGAGATGGAGCCCGCGGTTTAAGAATTCCTAAAGAAAGGCCCCTTGCGCCATCCAGCTCTCCCAACTACAAAGAGAAGACAGCCTAGCGCTACTGCTACTAGGCAAGAAGAGCTAAC